TTTGGCGGCATGGCCGAGTGGTAAGGCGGGGGACTGCAAATCCTTTTTCCCCAGTTCAAATCCGGGTGTCGCCTGATTAACAAAAGACTCGGAATCTCTTACCCTCCTAATAGAACTCACTAAATTCTTGCCCGGCAGAAGCAGAGGTAAGGAGCGAGGACTGTCGATACTGGATTTTAAGAATCAGGGGAGGGGGTTCTATAAAAGACTTTCAATTATTTCTTCAAAAATCCGGGTGTGGCCCAAACCGGTATCATACCAATACAATATGAATAAAGAAATACTCACTTATTACTGATGCGCTCAGGCTATTGATTTGATTTATCAATCGAATCAAATCTATAGTAAGATTCAATTGTGAGATTCAGAACTACGAAAGTCGGGGACCGTAAATCCGTGTATACAAAGGAAGGTTCCTAAGGGACTGTAAATCCTTGCTCCTAGGATCCAAGTAGGTATTATAGGAAGGACTCTAAATACTTCCTAATTACCTCACCCTACTGGTGTTTACTGACTGAGTCTTGAATTAGATTGGGTAGACTGATGGAGAATCAAATAAGGAGTTGTGGAAAGAACTGAAGATACTTTGTATCCAGACAAACTTACGAGAGTCTCTGAGTGCTCAGGTTTTCAATTTTCAATTAATATTAATATTGTATGGGTGATTGCCTTTTATAGAATATTTATAGAATCAAAGTAGAAAAAAAAAAAAAAATGATTTCTTTTGGGTAACCCTGCCAAGAATGTAATAGGGCGTCTTCCAATTGTTTCACAGAAGTAAGGCTTAGATGGGAGATAGGGATATGTGATAGATAGTTATCTATCTTGATGGTATATTTTTTTTTTTTTCTACTTTTGTTTATGAAAGGCAACAAAACAAACAATAGGCCTTACTATTCCTACATGTTCCATTAGTAACATCCCCTTGAGACTCCCAAGGAGGTAACTACGTATCTTGCTTGTACTTAGTGCTTCCCGATTCCACAAGAAATCATATAGGGACTTGTTACGAGTGTATTCATTGGGTTGGTTCATCAATAACGTTAGGTCACAATCCCATTTTGACTCTGCACCATTGATTCCACTATTATTAGTGATCAATAATGGAATAATTCCTTTATATTCATAGAGATAGGGGACACAATTCACATGGATATAGTAAGTCTCGCTTGGGCTGCTTTAATGGTAGTCTTTACATTTTCCCTCTCACTCGTAGTATGGGGAAGAAGTGGACTCTAGGGGTACTACTAATTGAGTAATCGAATTGTATCAATTGTTTAATAGATCGTTCTGCAAAGCGTTTTAAAATCAAAATATCTCCACTTCATAAATTCTATTGGAATCCTAAGAACCTTTTGATCAAACAAATATTTCAACAACTGGATTCCCAATGGGAAATTTTTCCAACCGAATTCTTGCTAAATATTCTATTTTGAGGAACCGGCTCTTACTAGAATTATGCATATTACAATGAGGAGCAGCCAACCCCTATTTTTTTTTTTTGATTTGTTTCCCTCTTCTCTTTGCTGTTCAAAGAAGAAGCCATTCTTCTATTACGTAGATATGTACTTTCTACCGAGGCGACATAGACATAGTCGTTGTCCAAAGAAAAGAGGTATTACGAATAACATAATAAAATCTTGCGGGTATGCGTACTTACCGTTTTGTTTTATACTCCTAGGAATCTTATTTATGCTTTATTGACTCGCCTCATGTCATGGTTCAAGCATGAAAAATCGGTGGGGTCTACCACATCCTTTTCAAAATCCGAAGAAGTTACTATAGAACTCTTTGGATCATCTGTTAACGGATCAATCAATTACTTCTTCGTAATGCTAAAAAAAAGGGCTTGGTTTTCTTTTATATAATATATGCCTATGCCCATACTATTCTTCCTCCATTGATTCTTTCGATGGATCCGGAGATTCATATTGAAAATAATTAGAAACCCAGGAATTAGAAGAGTTGACGTTCGATTATTTCAGATTGATCGGGATCAATACAAATTGATGTAGCAAAGAAATAGAATTGGAGTGCTATTTACATGTACATATATATATGATATGTAGGTATATATTGTGGATTGATTTATATCAAGCCCATATCTTTCTACAATAATAGATAGTGTGGTAGAAAGAACTATATGAACCTTTCTACCATACTATCTCATATACTGCTGACTCCAACCCGATCATTTCATTTAAGACTTGGAATTTGAATCCCTTTCTTCAATCGTTGATAAGAACTAATAAGTAAAGTTTCATTCAAATTAATCACTTTGACTAACTGTTTTTACGTAGATGATAAGTAAAAAAGCAGTAGGAACTAGAATGAACAGCGCAGTAGCAATAAATGCGAGAATATTGACTTCCATAATCTCATCGTTTTTTTGCTTCGCAATAACTCGGGATCTAATCCCATAGAGATGATAAGTCTTTCTCCTGTAAATTCAATGGCATGGATTGCATCCTGATGATACTGAATCGTATCAATATCATGAATAACAATATCTGATCTATCAAATTGATTCATCGTCGAGAATTGAATAGTATAACATAGGAAGATCTTTTATCCATACCGAATCCAAAATGGGATTCCTGGTCCAATCAAGAATCCCATTGAATGTATCATTTCCACTCTTTCTTTTCTATAACCTGCCGTCTTCCTTATACAATCATCCGACCGCCGTTCCATTGGTCACAAACCCCAATGGTAGGGATGAAATGAAAAAAGAAATGAGTTAAGTTCGAAACGAAGTTTTTGTGAAGATCTAATCTTCTTGGAAGACAGAGAAGTGTGATAAAGATTGGTTCGGTATAAAAGATCTAATATAATATTCCGACAAATTCACTATTTTATTTATTGATTTTGTTTTTTCTTCGATGGGGCCATTAAAATATGAAGGAACAAAAAGATCATCCCCCCCTAGAACAAGAGGGGCAGATCTTTGTTTGATCTTTTATTAGTATCCTCTGTCCTTGGATTGGAACTGGGACACATACATCAAAAATTAAGTATGCAATTTTAATGAGATAGAGAAATTGTTTTCAATCAGTAATTTAGGTTCCACAAAATCGGAGCTAGAAAAAAAGGGTGGTAGGTTTAATCTTAAAAGTACTCTGTCGGGGCAACTAGTAACTATCTATATTAAGTTAATTGTCTATCGTACAATAAACGAATACAATTTGGGTATGTGCTCCCGGGAAACCTATGGGTACTCTATTCCATGGATCAGGAGCAATCGAAAAAGACAGACCCGTGCGGTCTCTCTTGAAATCCTGAATAGGGCGATACTACTGATCAATCTACATACGTCTCTCCCCCATCAATCGGTACTAGTTGAAGTAATTGAAATTCCCGTATTTCTCCCATGAGAAATGCGAAACGAAAAACACGAAAGAAATAAGGATCCCCTGGGGGATTAAAGGGGATTAAATCCTGCTCCTTGTCTCCCCCTCTTCACAGAAAACGGAAAGATGAGTTGATGGATTCATCGGATTCTAGGTCGGGACTGACGGGGCTCGAACCCGCAGCTTCCGCCTTGACAGGGCGGTGCTCTGACCAATTGAACTACAATCCCGGGGAAATGAGGTGTACAGCATACATACATATTCTTATAATTTCATTCGAACCCTTCTATTCTATTTAATTGAAAATCAACGTCTTGTAACAGAAAGACGAGTGATATACTGATATCTACACGGATATGGACTATAGCGAGAGTGACGCGGATTACTAGTAATCCTGTGGATTCTTTTATTGCCAAATCGATTGATAATCAATCTTTCAGTGAAAAAACAAAAAAGGACTCTTTTTTGTTTTTTTCTTTATTCCACTTATATTTACAGATTCTTGTTAATTATTTACAGATTATTATTAATATCGTTAGAAAGATCAAAAACACGCAGGATAAGATAAATAGGGATATAGCAGAAAAAATGGACGGACTCTTTCTTTCTATATATCAGGTATTTATGGAGGACAAATTGGTTATACCATCCTCATGGATCGGCGAATTATTGGGCCGAGCTGGATTTGAACCAGCGTAGACATATCGCCAACGAATTTACAGTCCGTCCCCATTAACCGCTCGGGCATCGACCCAGGAAGAATCCATTCTAGGCTTATTGATAATCCATGGTCAACTCCCTTTCGTCTTACCCCCAGGGGAAGTCGAATCCCCGCTGCCTCCTTGAAAGAGAGATGTCCTGAACCACTAGACGATAGGGGCATACCTGCCCGATCGCCATCATACTATCTATGCTCATAGTATGAGCAGTTTTTTGAAATTGTCAATGCTATGACTAGATCGAAGAATCTTTCTTGCTTACAAGAATGGAATATCATTTTTGGGTTGTTGATTCATGAACCATCCTATGGACAGAGTATAGGATCCTTCAGGGAGTGATTTATCCGACAGAAAAAAGGCAAAGCCCATTCCATTTCTTCAATTTCCACTCGTCGATTCGTTCATCGTTAAGATGAGCATGCCTATCCCACACTAACACTAAGCTAAGCCAGGAAATTCAGAAACGATAGAATTTTTTTTTTGATTTATTCAAAAAGGATGATGTAGAACTCGTAAATCTGGAAAGGGATCGACAAATAATCGAAAAGATTCTTTTCTCTATAATAATTTGGTTTAGGGTACGGGTCGAATCCCTTCATCACATGATTCGATGAAATATCTTGGATCTATATCGGATTGATACATGTATCAATCAATCAAGTGAATCTCGTCCGGATGGGTCAATAAAAGCAATTAGGAGCGGCCCTGAAACAACTCATTGCATTGATATTTCTCAAATATAAATAACTAAAACTTCCTAGGTAAATCCATTTTCTTGTTCCTGAATGAGCCCTTATGTATACATGTATATATGTGCATGTAGTACATACATAGGTACATGTAGTAGACTCTATAGTAGCTAGTGGTTAATTCATGAATTGAAGAAAATGGGCCCTTTTAACTCAGTGGTAGAGTAACGCCATGGTAAGGC